TAAAAAATACAGACATTTATGGATTCAATGCGAAAATTGTTATGGATTAAATTATAAAAAATTTTTTAGGTCAAAAATGAATATTTGTGAACAGTGTGGATATCATTTGAAAATGAGTAGTTCAGATAGAATCGAACTTTTGATTGATCCGGGCACTTGGGATCCTATGGATGAAGATATGGTCTCTATGGATCCCATTGAATTTCATTCAGAGGAGGAACCTTATAGAGATCGTATCCATTCTTATCAAAGAAGGACAGGGTTAACTGAAGCTGTTCAAACAGGCATAGGTCAACTAAATAGCATTCCCATAGCAATTGGGGTTATGGATTTTCAGTTCATGGGGGGTAGTATGGGATCTGTAGTAGGCGAGAAAATAACCCGTTTGATCGAGTATGCTACTAATCGATCTCTACCTGTCATTATTGTGTGTGCTTCTGGAGGAGCACGCATGCAAGAAGGAAGTTTGAGCTTGATGCAAATGGCTAAAATATCTTCTGCTTCATCTAATTATCAATCAAATAAAAAGTTATTCTACGTATCAATCCTTACATCTCCTACAACCGGTGGAGTAACAGCCAGTTTTGGTATGTTGGGAGATGTTATTATTGCTGAACCCAATGCCTACATTGCATTTGCGGGTAAAAGAGTAATTGAACAAACATTGAATAAAATAGTACCCGATGGTTCACAAGCGGCTGAGTATTCATTCCATAAGGGTTTATTCGACCTAATCGTACCACGTAATCCTTTAAAAGGTGTTCTGAGTGAGTTATTTCAGCTACACGGTTTCTTTCCCTTGAATAAAAAATATATATCGAAAGAAAATATAGAATAGAAGTGGATTTCTATATCTACCAGGAAATCCCCCTTTTTACTAGGAATCTCCGTTTGTTGGATTGAATTAGTTTAGTTAAAGTCACGCACTTAATAATGTAATTTAGAAATAATTCAATATTTAATATTAATAAGAAACTCCTTATTCGAAAGATAGAAAGAATATGAGGATAGGAGAATAATAAGAAAATTTATTCAAGCGTATCATCATATTCGTGTAGAAAGAGAAATAGGTACACTTAATTCCCCATTCCTTGCACTTATTAACTACTTAATATTATTTATTAATATTATTTATTACTTACACTTACTATTTTTTATAATAGATATACTTATCATAAGATATCTTTATAATAGGTAAAAATAAAATATTAAATTGAGGTACTCATTCCATGACAGATCTTAACTTACCCTCTATTTTTGTTCCTTTAGTGGGCCTAGTATTTCCGGCAATTGCAATGGCTTCTTTATTTCTTCATGTCCAAAAAAATAAGATTGTCTAGATCCGACGGGACAAAATTGCATCAATTTTTTTCAACACTGGATCATAATAAGCTATTTCTTTAGTGTAATATGGTAGGATATGTGACTTTTTCCGAACACAAATGAAAGAACTGTTATGCATGCGGATACATTATATCTGCATAAATGCATGTATATGCGGGTGGGTATAGTGGGTTAAAAATGATCCGCGAATATTTTTCTAATTTATAATAGAAAGTCAATGTATCTAACCAATTACTTCTAATGGTTCATATCAGAATAGTACTAGTTGATGAAAGTTATTTCGGCATCAAGAAAAGTCAAATTCATTTTGGTTATTCTCTCAATTCCAATCGAATGCAACTAGATCTAATATAGTATGAACTGGCGATCAGAACATATATGGATAGAACTAATAACAGGGTCTCGAAAAACAAGTAATTTTTTCTGGGCCTGTATCCTTCTTTTAGGTTCACTGGGATTTTTAGTGGTTGGAACTTCCAGTTATCTTGGTAGGAATCTGATATCAGGATTTCCATCTAACCAAATCATTTTTTTTCCACAAGGGATCGTGATGTCTTTTTATGGGATCGCGGGTCTATTTATTAGTTCCTATTTGTGGTGTACAATTTCATGGAATGTGGGTAGTGGTTATGACCGATTCGATAGAAAAGAAGGAATAATGTGTATTTTTCGTTGGGGATTCCCCGGAATAAATCGTCGAATCTTCCTTCGCTTCTTTCTGAAAGATATCCAATCAATCAGAATGGAGGTTAAAGAGGGTATTTTTCCTCGTCGTGTTCTTTATATGGAAATCAGAGGCCAAGGAACCATTCCCTTGACTCGTACTGATGAGAATTTGACTCCACGAGAAATTGAACAAAAAGCTGCAGAATTAGCCTATTTCTTGCGAGTACCAATTGAAGTATTTTGAAATGAAGAATGAATGTTTTCCCAGCATGAGGGAAGGAACTTGCTAATTTCCTTTTCCATATTCCTTCTAGATCCAAGGACTAAATTCTTACACAAAAATGGAAATAGATCCCTGGGTTCGATACCTTGTTATATAACTTATAACTCGTACTTTAGAGAAATATCAGATAGAGTTGACGAATGAAGCAGTTCATTAACAATTCACAGATAATAAATGAAAAAAAAGAAAGCATTGACTTCCCTCCCATATCTTGCATCTATAATATTTTTGCCCTGGTGGGTCTCTCTATCATTTAATAAAAGTTTGGAACTTTGGGTTACTAATTGGTGGAATACTAGGCAATCCGAAACTTTTTTAAATGATATTCAAGAGAAAAATGTTCTAGAAAAATTCCTAGAATTAAAGGAACTCCTCTTGTTGAATGAAATGATAAAGGAATACCCGGAGACACGTATACAAAAGCTTCCTATAGAAATACACAAGGAAACGATACAATTGGTCAAAACACACAATGAATATCATCTCCATATAATTTTGCATTTCTCGACAAATATAATCTGTTTCACTATTCTAAGTGGTTATTTTATTCTGGGTAATGCAGAACTTGTCATTCTTAATTCTTGGGTTCAGGAATTCCTCTATAACTTAAGTGACACAATAAAAGCTTTTTCGATTCTTTTAGTTACGGATTTATGGATCGGATTTCACTCGACCCATGGTTGGGAACTCATGATTGGTTCGATCTACAACGATTTTGGACTGGCTCATAATGATCAAATTATATCTGGTCTTGTTTCCACTTTTCCAGTTATTCTAGATACAATTGTGAAATATTGGATCTTCCATTTTTTAAATCGGGTATCTCCTTCGCTTGTAGTAATTTATCATTCAATGAATGAATGAAGAACTTATTTGATCTCCCGATATCAATCAAATCAGAATTTTTCTTCGTGTATAACGTGTATAAAGAAAGCATTTTACTTATTCTTTATATTTCTACCTCTTCAAGGTATTCGTCCTATATTCCAGTACAATTATTTCCGTACAATGGCAGATTCGTGGATAGGGAACTATACTAGCTACCTATCTAATTTATTGTAGAAATTCCGGGATCAATGATTGTACCATGCAAAATAGAAATACTTTTTCTTGGGTAAAGGAACAGATGACTCGATCTATTTCTGTATTGATCATGATATATGTAATAACTCGAGCATCCATTTCAAATGCATATCCCATTTTTGCGCAGCAAGGTTATGAAAATCCACGAGAAGCAACGGGGCGAATTGTATGTGCCAATTGCCATTTAGCTAATAAGCCTGTGGATATTGAAGTTCCACAAGCTGTACTCCCTGATACTGTATTTGAAGCAGTTGTTCGAATTCCTTATGATATGCAACTGAAACAAGTTCTTGCTAATGGTAAAAAAGGGTCTTTAAATGTGGGGGCTGTTCTTATTTTACCCGAGGGATTCGAATTAGCCCCCCCCGATCGTATTTCTCCTGAAGTGAAAGAAAAAATGGGAAATCTTTCTTTTCAGAGTTATCGTCCAAATAAAAGAAATATTCTTGTGATAGGTCCTGTTCCAGGTCAGAAATATAGTGAAATCATCTTTCCCATTCTTTCCCCCGACCCCACTACGAAGAAAGACGTTCACTTCTTAAAATATCCGATATATGTAGGTGGGAACAGGGGAAGGGGTCAGATTTATCCTGATGGGAGCAAGAGTAACAATACAGTTTATAATGCTACATCCGCAGGTATAGTAAGCAGAATAGGACGTAAAGAAAAGGGGGGATATGAAATAACCATAGTGGATGCATCGGATGGACACCAAGTAGTTGATATTATACCTCCAGGACCAGAACTTCTTGTTTCAGAGGGGGAATCCATCAAGCTTGATCAACCATTAACAAGCAATCCAAACGTGGGAGGTTTTGGTCAGGGAGATGCGGAAATAGTGCTTCAAGATCCATTACGCGTCCAAGGTCTTTTATTCTTCTTTGCATCCGTTATTTTGGCACAAATCTTTTTGGTTCTTAAAAAGAAACAGTTTGAAAAGGTTCAATTGTACGAAATGAATTTCTAGATCCAGAGATTACTTAACATCAAGTTAGTAAAAAGCGCGGAATTCTTGTTGATCAATATAATTATGTTATGTAAGGTATGATCAAAAAATTATTTAAATCCCTTTACTTGCTTTGTTTATACTGTTTTTGCGGGGGGTCCGGAATTCATTACTTGTATCCCATTTCTAGTACTAGACAATAGGCCTACAAAAAAGGAAGGATACAAGGCAAGACGGGACAAATGAAAGGAAGAATAAATACTTCTAGGAGAGGGGGGATTACGAGTCCTCCTAATCTTCTATTCGACACAAGAGAAAGGATTTTCTACCCTTTCTCCTGTGTCGTCTTGTATCGAAATAATAATGATTTTTATCCTGTTCATCAAAGATTACTATTTCTTCTTTTCCGGGTCTATAGAAATTCTTTTGTTTAGATTCATAAGAAGTAGTGGACAAACAAAGGAGGGGTAGAGGGAAATAATTCATTGAGCAAATAGAACTTCTTCTATTATTCATATTCAATTAACTTCAACTTATAACTTATAAAAGAAAAATTCTTCAAATAATTGGACTTTTACTCTTTTGCTTGAAAAGCGGATTAAATTCCATTTTTCAAAAACATCATAAGAAACAAAGGAATAGGGTGGTTTGAGACATCAGAGCAAAGGATCCGTTTTC